AAGACAAACAAGTCCAGATTAAGTTCTTGCTCCTATTTTTATTTTACCCTAACCCAGTCTTAAAAGACTTAATCCCATTGATTGAATTTCATTAGTACTAAGAACTCCCTCTTGTTTAGAATTCAGAAATCCACAGAAAATGAATAATTGGGATAGGGAATATTGGTTCTTTCGCATTTCGATTCAAAATCAGAAACATGAATCACATTCTATCCAATATTAGACCTTTAAACAGAACGTTGTTCAAAAAAGCAATCTTTATTCTGATAGAATGGATATGCTCTGGGACGGAAGGATTCGAACCTCCGAATAGCGGGACCAAAACCCGTTGCCTTACCACTTGGCCACGCCCCAATTTCTATTGGACACTAATAAAGAATAATATTGTTCTTGGTTGTTCGTCAATTTCAGTCCAAATATCTATAAAATAGATTAGATTTTTTTTAGAATTTTTATACATGTAGGTATAGAATTTACCTGAATTTATTGATCATTACATAGAATTCAATTAAGATATTGTATGAAAGTATAATTTCTTCTATTCTCTGTTGAGAATTGGAGGAGTTTTGATTGGGTGGATTCAAAGAAAAAGAAGGATCTTTTTGTCAACCTTACTTTCTTCATTTTTCCTTATATCAATAACTCAATCAAAATGGAATTATCTCCAAGAACAAAATGTCTGTTATGCTTAATATCTTTAGTTTAATCTGTATCTGTCTTAATTCTACTCTTTATTCGAGTAGTCCTTTCTTGGCCAAATTGCCGGAGGCCTATGCTTTTTTGAATCCAATCGTAGATATTATGCCAGTCATACCTCTACTCTTTTTTCTCTTAGCCTTTGTTTGGCAAGCTGCTGTAAGTTTTCGATGAGATCTTTAATACTATCGTAGAAAAGTCATGATTTATTCAAGAAAAAAAAAAAAATTCTAACATAAGATCAGATAAGTCTTACAGTATCAATCCTCGATTCAAAATTGAAATTCGTGGATAGCTGCGATAAATCCGACTCATCCCATTTTCCCATTCGGACCCCTTTCCAGTGAAAGACCTTATCCTATTAGGGTCCCCCACAATATCTAATTGTGGGTATGAAATAAGTTTTTGTTTGGTAATGTAATGAAGGACTCTTCTTACAAATGAAATGAATTTTCATTTCTGAAAATTATTTTCTATTTCTAGAAAGCACTTCATTTCTTGGTGTCAAAACACGATATGTGGTATAAAAATAGAGGATCTATTCTCTTTTTTTTTCAAAAAATGATCTTGGAGCTTGTGTAATGCTTACTCTCAAACTCTTCGTTTACACAGTAGTGATATTCTTTGTTTCTCTCTTCATCTTTGGATTCCTATCTAATGATCCAGGACGTAATCCTGGACGTGAAGAATAAAATAAAAAATCAGTTTTCCTTGCTTGATTTTTAAATTTTTTCTTAGGATTTTTTCTATTCCACGCGTTTAACTAGAAAAAGTTTGCAAAATTGGAAAGATAAATCAAATATCAAGTGATCAACGGAAACGGAAAGAGAGGGATTCGAACCCTCGGTACGAAAAACTCGTACAACGGATTAGCAATCCGCCGCTTTAGTCCACTCAGCCATCTCTCCCAATTGAAAAAGATAATTACTATGTTACATTACATATAATCTAAGGATTCAAAAATTCGTTCTTTCTCTGTCTTTATTATATAACGATGTACAATTTTTATCAGCAATTCTATTTAGATAAAGTAAGGACGCGAAAGATTCAAAAGATACAAACAATAGAAAGAAAACTAAAGAAGACCTCTTTGCTTTGATTTTGTTCGAAAGGGCCTTTTTATTTCCATGGCCTGGCCTGGTCAGTACCTAGCCGGGCCTTTTTTTTTGTTTCAACGAATCCTAAATAAAATGATTTATCTGATTTGAAAACAAAAATGGTTGAACAACAAAAAAAAAGAAGAAGGACTTTGTGTCATTTCTTATTATTCTTTCTTCTTTTTTGATTGACTTTACTACCTTAGGGGAATCAAAAAAGAAAACTATGAATTCTTACACACAATGCATTTTTATGTTATAATTTCAATGGTTTGTTTTGGCGAGCCCTATCTATCTATCAAAACGCCTCCAGCAAAAGAAAAGAGAGAACTTAGTTATTTAAATAAGGCCCCTTTCTTTTCGGAATCTCATTTTTTCATGATTCTTTTCTAATCCTATCTTGATTACGTCCAATTCCCCTCTTCGACAAAATCGACAAAAGGTCCATTTGTATACAATAATCGCATTGTAGCGGGTATAGTTTAGTGGTAAAAGTGTGATTCGTTCTATTAACCCCCTTAATAGTTAAGGGGTCTTTCGGTTTGATTCATATTCCGATCAAAAACTTTATTTCTTAAAAGGATTTAATCCTTTACCTCTCAATGACAGATTCGAGGAACAATATACATTATCGTGATTTGTATCCAAGGTTACTTAAAAATTGAAAAATTGGGTTATGAAATTGCGAAACATAATCTTTGAATTGG